AAAGAAATTGCACGAGTCGAATGGATTCGAGAAGGTAGGGTTCCTCTGCAAACCATTCTCGCTAAAATTTATTATTGCTCGTATACAATTAGAACTATTTATGGGGTATTGGGCATAAAAATTTGGACATTTCTAGACAAGAAATAATAAACCCTTACTTGACTTGGTTTTTCCATTCTACCCATTGCTAGAAGAAAACAAAAAAGAACAAAATCCTTCATTCTTTTTTTTTGTTTAATCAAAACAAAAAGAAACAATTCTAATTCTATTAACTATTAAATTAAAATAGTAAAATATTAATTTAATAATTTCTAATTTTACACTTTTTACACTATAGAATTAATTTAATATTAATAATTTAACTAGATTAATAATTTAACTAGATATGGCTATTTCTAATTCTTCTAATTCTATTTATATAGGGTTGAATAAATTATATAGGGTTGAATAAAATTAAATAAAATAAAAAATTGAGTAATATAATTGCTATGCTTAGTGTGTGACTCGTTGGTTTTTTAGAGTCCGGATAAAAAAGAAAAAACGGACTGACCAGAGTATGAACTAATAATTATACAACTAATAACCAACCCATCACTTTGCATTATCTGGATACAAAAAAAGAGTCAAGATATGATATATTAGTCATATCATTGTAGCAATTAAAATCCTTTTTGCACAAACAAAAAAAACCAATCTGATTATGCTTTAGAAATAAAAATAGAAAATTATGCAGATAAGTGGAAGGGTGAAAGAAAGAAAAAGAATATCAATGATATAAAATTCCAATATGTAAGGTCTATGAGTCATCACATAAAAGCTAATGTAGTAAAGCATCCATACCAATTGATTTCAAATTAAACTAATCTGTTGATAAAACAAAAAATCAAGAGCCTTGATTCACTCCAGACTGAGAAGATTGACTCAAGAACAATTTTTATTTTATTAGAGGCTCCATTGGAAAAATAAGACCTAAACATTAATTGAGAAGTGATGGGAACGATGTAACCTATAAATACATAAGATTTTACTGAAAACAAATCTTAATGATTTATTGGGAGGATAGCGAAAGGAACCAGAAGACAATCGATTTATTTTATTATGAGAGATCATGGGTTACCTCTACAAATAAAATAACTATTGAAAGACTAAATATGCAAGAGGAAATATTCGCCCGCGAAGATTTGTTTTATATTCTTTTTGATTGCTAAATTTGATCAATCTGATATCCTAATTCGAATATATAAAAAAATTTGTTACAACCTTATATTATAACAAATAACAAAAACAAGATTATCGAAAATAAACAAATAAAATAGAAAAAATTCTTCTAGTTATAGACATTAATTATAGAGAATTTTTTCTATTTATATCTAGAACTATTAGATCTAGAACTAGTAGAACTCTAAAATAGAATATAGATTCTAATTTATATATATTAGATAGATACAAATTTTTATTCTACTAATATTCTATTCTACCTAATATCCTATTCTAATAATCTAATAATCTAAGATTTTAATACTAATAAATAGATCTAATAAGTAAGAAATAAATTAAAATAAATAGATTTAACTAAATTAAGTGAAATATCAAAGAATACGATGATTTAATATATTATTTTATTCGTAAAAGACATGGATATTTTTTTTTTAATCATTTCATTCGCGAGGAGCTGGATGAGAAGAAATTCTCATGTCCGGTTCTGTAGTAGAGATGGAATTGAGATGAGAAAGAACCATCAACTATAACCCCAAAAGAACCCGATTCCGTAAACAACATCGAGGAAGAATGAAAGGAATAGCTTTTCGAGGAAATCGTATTTGTTTTGGAAGATATGCTCTTCAAGCACTTGAATCTGCTTGGATTACATCTAGACAAATAGAAGCCGGACGACGAGCAATGACACGAAATGCACGCCGCGGTGGAAAAATATGGGTACGTATATTTCCCGACAAACCCGTTACTTTAAGACCTACGGAAACACGGATGGGTTCGGGGAAAGGATCTCCCGAATATTGGGTAGCTGTCGTTAAACCGGGTAGAATACTTTATGAAATGGGCGGAGTAGCAGAAAATATCGCAAAAAAGTCTATGTCAATAGCAGCATCAAAAATGCCTATACGAACTCAATTCCTTATTTCAAAATAGGAATATAGAACCAAAGGAAAAAGACCTTTTGTATACTAAAAAAAAGTGGAAGTTTCTTTTTTTGTTTTGGACAAACAATATATCTTTTTTTTCCTTTGCATTTAAATAACAAATAAATAAAAAAAAAAAAAATGATATGATCCAATCTCAGACCCATTTGAATGTAGCAGATAACAGCGGAGCCCAAGAATTGATGTGTATTCGAATCATAGGGACTAGTAATCGCCGATATGCTCATATCGGTGACGTTATTGTTGCTGTGATCAAGGAAGCAGCACCAAATTCACCTCTAGAAAGATCAGAAGTAATCAGAGCTGTAATTGTACGTACTTGTAAAGAACTTAAACGTAATAACGGTATAATAATAAGATACGATGACAATGCTGCAGTTGTCATTGATCAAGAGGGAAATCCAAAAGGAACTCGAATTTTTGGTGCAATTGCCCGGGAATTGAGACAATTAAATTTTACTAAAATTGTTTCATTAGCACCTGAGGTCTTATAAGATAAAAAATTAGACGATATAAGATAGAAAATTTCAGATTAAGAGGAGACCATGATATAGTTATAGTATTTAGTATTATAGTTATAGTATTTTAATTAGTTGAATAAAAACGAAATAGAATTAATCAAATCAAATTAATTAGTAAATTGTGTTTCACGCATATACCTTTAATTAAATAATAAGAAAATGAAAATTCAGAGATTAAATAAAATAATTAATTAACAAAAACCAAGAGTATGTTGATTATATCAAAACTAGCGAAAAATAATAATTTTAGTTTATCATGGGTAGGGATCCTATTGCTGAGATAATAACCTCTATACGAAATGCTGACATGAATAGAAAAGGAATCGTTCGAATAGCAGCTACTAACATCACCGAAAACATTATTAAAATACTCTTACGAGAGGGTTTTATTGAAAATGTAAGGAAACATCGGGAAGAAAACAAAAAATTTTTGGTTTTAATCCTACGCCATAGAAGGAAGAAGAAAGGACCATATAGAACTAGTCTAAATTTAAAACGAATCAGCCGACCAGGTTTACGAATTTATTCTAACTATCAAAAAATTCCTAGAATTTTGGGTGGGATGGGCATTGTAATTCTTTCTACTTCTCGAGGTATAATGACAGACCGGGAAGCTCGACTCGAAAGAATTGGCGGAGAAATCTTGTGTTATATATGGTAATCTTTTTAATATCCGAATTTGACCCAAACTTCTTATTTATTTGTTAAAAAAAAAAAAGAGATTTAAAGAATAGGTTTCTAATACCATTCCTCTCGATTCCTCTTACATTAGTTAATACTTCAAGAGGATTTGCGATGGGATGAAAGAACAAAAATGAATTTTGGAAAGTTTAATTACTAAATCTGAATCACTTTTTCAATTTCAATAATATGTTCCAAGTTCGTTTAGATAATCAAGATCTGGTTTTAGGTTATCTTTTAGCCAAGATAATTTTTTTTACGTATACTACCACCACGAGATAGTATCAAAGTACTTATAATTCGATCCGAGCACGTCTAATTTATAGACTCCATAAAAAAATTTCAATGATTAGGCAATTTTTTCTTTCAACTTTAAAAGCCCTTTCGCCTTTCGTAGGAATAGAATTTAAGATTTCAAAATTTAAAGAAACTAAGTTTCTTCAAAAAAAATTATGTATATTCAAAAATTAAGGGATGACAAATATGAAAATAAGAGCTTCTGTTCGTAAAATTTGTGAAAAATGTCGACTGATACGTAGACGGGGACGAATTTTAATAATTTGCTTCAACCCAAGACATAAACAAAGACAAGGATAATCTTTCTAAACGAGAACACTCTAAAGGATCCGATGGAAAAAAAAAGAAAGGATCCATTTTGACATAAAATGGATATATCCATAGACCGCTGACTTATATTTATGAGATGATAAAATATGGCAAAACCTTTACCACGAATTGGTTCACGCAGAACTGGACGCATTGGTTCACGTAAGAATGGACGTAAAATACCAAAAGGAGTTATTCATGTTCAAGCAAGTTTCAACAATACTATTGTGACCATTACAGATGTACGGGGACGAGTAATTTCTTGGTCCTCCGCTGGCACTTGTGGATTCAAAGGCACAAGAAGAGGAACACCTTTTGCTGCTCAAACCGCAGCAGGAAATGCTATTCGGACAGTAGTGGATCAAGGAATGCAACGAGCAGAAGTCATGATAAAAGGGACTGGTCTTGGACGAGATGCGGCATTAAGAGCTATTCGCAGAAGTGGTATACTATTAACTTTCGTCCGGGATGTAACCCCTATGCCACATAATGGATGCAGACCCCCTAAAAAAAGGCGCGTGTAAAAAGTAATGTAAAAAGTAAATAGTGAATAGATTTCAAGAGAAATAAATAATTCAATGAATTCACAATAACAATATTATTATGGTTCGAGAGAAAGTAACAATATCTACTCGGACACTGCAGTGGAAATGTGTTGAATCAAGAAAAGACAATAAGCGTCTTTATTACGGACGCTTTATTTTGTCTCCACTTATGAAAGGACAATCTGATACAATAGGCATTGCGATTCGAAGAGCTTTGCTTGGAGAAATAGAAGGAACCTGTATCACACGTGCAAAATCTGAGAAAATATCACACGAATTTTCTACTATAGCAGGTATTCAAGAATCAATACATGAAATTTTAATGAATTTGAAAGAAATTGTATTGAGAAGCAATTTGTATGGAACTTGTGACGCGTCTATTTGTGTCAAGGGTCCTGGATATGTAACTGCTCAAGACATCATCGTACCACCTTTTGTGGAAATCATTGATAATACACAGTATATCGCTAGCCTAACAGAACCAATTG